ATCCATAGAAAAAAGTAGCTAGGTATATCTATTTCTTCATATTTCAACTTCTATGAAGTTTCCTTCTTTGCTACAGCTGATAGAAATCGTTATTTTAGACGATGTATATGTAGAAAGCTTTTTTTTGTGTTTTTCTTTTTTTACTTCTATAGTGAAGATAGTCGCACGTAATGACAGATCACGGCCATATTATTAAAAGCTTGTGGTAAGAATGGATTTCGTTCTAGTGCTCGAAAATAATATTCCAAAGCTTTCGTATGTTCTCCATTACTTGTATGGATAAGACCTATATTATAGAGTATATAACTTCGATCGTAGGGATCAATTTCTAGTCGCATAGCTTCATAATAATTCTGTAAAGCTTCCGCATAATTTCCTTCGGATTGAGCTGACATCCGTTACGGTCGCCATTCAATTAAAAGAATCTCCGTTCCAGAACCGTACATGAGATTTTCATCTCATACGGCTCCTCCCTTATGTACATAAGGAGAATAATGCATGAAATCAAAAAATATGAAAATATTCTCATTATGGACTGAGCGGGGCTAGTGTTTTTACAAGAAATCTCTAGCCAACCTTCCCGCAAGAGATCTTTTCAAACGTTTTGGGACTAGATAGAAATGAGAACTCCAACAATTTCTTTGTTTTCAACGCCTCCTAATTTCCAGGAATTAGTCACTTCAACAACCTTGGATGGTTATATTGGTATCCAAAGTACGAACGAGATGGATGTTTGTTGTCCCAACCATTCTTTTAGTTCCGAGCCCAATAAGGAAGGGGATAATTTCTAACAAGGTTTTTGTGTTGTTGATTCCTAGGTGTAGTGCTTCTTCCCTTATGCTGTCCCTTGGTACTAGTGGAGTAGGATTACCCCAAAATACAGCACCCGTAGGTGTAACCTTTCGCTCAATACTAGAATCTAAATTTGAAACATAGCATCTGAGGTTGCATTAATCGAGGATACACGACAGAAGGAATTGTTCTATTTCCAAACGTCACCTTCAACAAGCGTAGATTTATTTCTCAAATTTTCCCGAATCACATATCTTTCTCATAATACCGAGAGAAAGGAAAAAAACTGAAATAAAAATAAAGAATCAAATCGCACCATCTCTGTAATAGGTAAATGCCTCCTTTTCTCCTGAAGTTGTCGGAATTATTTGCAATAAGATATTGGCTACAATTGAAAAGGTTTTATCAATAAAATTTCCATTTATCCGCGATCTAGGCATAACTAAGCCATCCATTCTATAATTTTTCTCATCCCCTCTCGTGGGAAAATCATCCCACAAAGAAAAGAATTGTACAGTACGAAATAACATAAAAACAGATTGATTTGAAAAAAAGATTATGGGCCTTTGATTCCAATTGTTCCTTTTTGACAGGAATCTATAAGAAATATTTCAACCTGATTCGATTTCATCCTAATAGAGTCGATTAATATACCAACAAAGGGAACTATTCCGATTTCATTTAAGTTACAGATTCGAATAACTCGAGATTTTTTGATGGAATTATGATACAAAGAAGAAAAAGACCGAATAATCATTCTATGATGAATAACTACCTCCCTTTTCTGTTGTGTACATAGCAGGTATACAATCCACTATACAAAAGTTTTATGAGCGGGGTAAGGGAAGGGGTTTATTGTTGAGAACTCTAAAACCGGAAAGAAATTTGAGACTTTGTAGGGTATGGAATCGTAGTCTATATATATAAATTATGATAGATTCTATATAGAATTATGATAGATAAGGTATCCATTCCATTAACCCTAGTCTAAAAAACCTAGACCTATCAATCAGTTGATTCGTTCTAATTCATTGATTTAATTGGTTCGAAATAGTAGGAGTCATTTTTGTAAACATGAATCCCCCTTTTGTTTTTTCATTTTTTCCTAAGAAAACAATTTTCTCTTTATCTTGAAGCCTCGAAAGAAAGATCTTTCTTTACTTTGATGAAAAATTGTTTATTTTGATTTATTTGGAATATATAGTTAAATGGATTGGTCGTACCTATCCAATAAGCTAGAATGGAATATGAAGAACTCGTTATTCACTCGGTTTTTGGTTCATAATCATTATGTAGGAGAGATGGCCGAGTGGTTCAAGGCGTAGCATTGGAACTGCTATGTAGGCTTTTGTTTACCGAGGGTTCGAATCCCTCTCTTTCCGTACCTTCACCTAATAGACCTATTTTATTAACAACATCGGATCAAATAGCAATGGAGACCTTTATTCTGCCAGTTAGTCCTTTCATTGATAGAGATTCTCTATTCCGAATTGCTGTGACATGGAAACTAGAAAAAATACTGGAAAGAATACGAAAATAGCCCCGCGGTCTATGATACATAAAAAAAGGGATAAACTCGGGATCAAACAAACCCGAATTTTTCTTACTTAACCTTAGGTTAATTTGATCAAATTGCCCGAGCCCATTTGAGTTTAGATTTGTTTAAGTCTGACGAGAATAATATTCTACGACTAGCAATTCGTTTATT